TTGTAATCATCATCGATCAGCAAGAAGAATATACGGCTCTTAGAGAATGTATCACTTTGGGAATTCCAACCATTTCTTTAATCGATACAAATTGTAATCCCGATCTCGCGGATATTTCTATTCCAGCAAATGATGACGCTATAGCTTCAATTCGATTCATTCTTAACAAATTAGTATTCGCAATTTATGAGGGTCGTTCTAGCTATATACAAAATTCTTGATTAATAATAAGATAAATAAATCAAATTTTTTTTAAGGGAAGGGCTCCCTGTATTTCGATTTTTAAAATCGGTTACTACTTCCTGAATCATACAAAAGAAAAAGAGATAAAAAACTGGGGATATTGTGTGATTAGTTTAGTTGGTATCCAAAACTAAAATATAAAATTAAAGTAAATTAAGTAAAAAGGGGGGATCTTGAATCAAAATAATTTAAAGTTCTTATTTCTGTCAGAGGGCAATATGAATGTTTTATCATGTTCCATCAACACACTAATAAAAGAAGGGTTATATGAGATATCTGGTGTCGAAGTAGGCCAACATTTCTATTGGCAAATAGGGGGTTTCCAAGTCCATGCCCAAGTCCTTATTACTTCTTGGGTTGTAATTGCTATCTTATTAGGTTCCGCAGTTATAGCGGTTCGAAATCCCCAAACCATTCCAACTGACGGCCAAAATTTATTTGAATTTGTCCTTGAATTCATTCGAGACGTGAGTCAAACCCAGATTGGAGAAGAATATGGTCCATGGGTTCCCTTTATTGGAACCCTTTTTTTATTTATTTTTGTTTCTAACTGGTCAGGAGCCCTTTTACCGTGGAAAATTATCCAGTTACCTCAAGGGGAGTTAGCAGCACCAACGAATGATATAAATACGACGGTTGCTTTAGCTTTACTCACATCAGTAGCCTATTTTTATGCGGGTCTTAGCAAAAAAGGATTAGGGTATTTCAGTAAATACATTCAACCAACTCCAATTCTTTTACCCATTAACATCTTAGAAGATTTTACAAAACCCCTATCACTTAGTTTTCGACTTTTCGGAAATATATTAGCCGATGAATTAGTAGTTGTTGTTCTTGTTTCTTTAGTACCTTTAGTGGTTCCTATACCTGTCATGTTCCTTGGATTATTTACAAGCGGGATTCAAGCTCTCATTTTTGCCACTTTAGCTGCGGCTTATATAGGTGAATCTATGGAGGGTCATCATTAACTATTTTTTTATTCGTTGTTAGCCCAATTGTAGAATAGTTGGTTTACGTTATGTAATAAACACTTGTATATGTGATATTTGATATTGACTAGGTATATATGAGTTAAAGATCTATATAATCTGTCCCACTACGTTTGTGAATTTCGATTTAGATAGGGATTCCATTAGAAGTTCTTCCTTTTTATCTGTGAATTGGCTGAAAAAAGTGATAAAAAAAGAACGAAGAATTCAAATAATGGTTCACAAAAAATAAATGGCATAAAAAAGTCATATATATATATTATGAATTTTTAAAAATCCCGTGGATAGGAGCTAATATCAAAGTAATTCTTTGGTTCAATAATATTATATATAATATTAGTTCAATTTAAGTTTTTGGTTTTTTTGGCTGGATGAATCTTAGCGATGACTTAATTATAATTAAGTCCTAACTCATCGGATGATTGTATCATTAACTATTTCTTTATTTTGGTGTGAGGAACTTATCATGAATCCACTGATTTCTGCTGCTTCGGTTATTGCTGCTGGGTTGGCTGTTGGGCTTGCTTCTATTGGACCTGGAGTTGGTCAAGGTACAGCTGCGGGTCAAGCTGTCGAAGGTATCGCGAGACAACCTGAGGCAGAAGGCAAAATACGAGGTACTTTATTGCTTAGTTTGGCTTTTATGGAAGCTTTAACAATTTATGGCCTGGTTGTAGCATTAGCGCTTTTATTTGCGAATCCTTTTGTTTAATCCTATAAATAAGAAAATTCTGGATTTTTTTCGTAGTTTTTTTTTATTCTATCAAGATTTAACTCCTACAATTATTTTATTTATTGAGACAACAATCCTTGGGAAGGACTAATTTGAGGATGGGGAATTAGTACATCGATTCGCTTTCTTCCTTCCCCTTATTCTTTTAGTTTAATGGAAACTTTTTTTTAAGGAATGTTGTGAAAAACGGAGGTTTTTTGAAATTGACATAAAACTTGGTCTCAAATTCTAGCTTAATTCTAATAAGTCTCATTATTATTATTGAAAATTAAAAATTTTGGAAAATACATTTGTAAATAGAATAGGTTTTTTATTCTGTTTACAAATATCCAAATAGGTAAATTAAATTATTAAATTAAATTTTCTTTTTATAAAAAAAAAAGAAAAAAAAAAAAAAGGACAGAGTTCTTTTTTTATAGTTTAGCTAGACGAGGAGATTATATGAAAAATTTAACCGATTCTTTCGTTTACTTGGATCACTGGCCATCCGCCGGGAGTTTCGGGTTTAATACCGATATTTTAGCAACAAATCCAA